GTGTGAACCGAAAAATCAACATTGCTGTTACAAGAATTGCAAACCCTTATGGACACCCTAACATTCTTGCAGAATTTATAGCCGGACAATTAAAGAATAGAGTTTCTTGTCGAAAAGCAATGAAAAAGGCTATTGAATTAACGGAACAGGCGAATACAAAAGGAATTCAAGTACAAATTGCAGGGCGTATTAACGGAAAAGATATTGCACGCGTAGACTGGATCAGAGAGGGCAGGGTTCCTCTACAAACCATTGGGGCGAAAATTGATTATTCTTCCTATACAGTTCGGACTATCTATGGGGTATTAGGAATCAAAATTTGGATATTTATAGACAAAGAATAATAAGAATAGTATTTTCGTTGTCTTTAGATTCTATTTTGAGATATAACAAAAAAAACAAAAAATTCTTTTATTTTTGACGTTCAATCAAAAAAAATGAGCAGTTCTAAATTCTATAAGGTTGAATAAAAATTTGATTGATTATTTGATTTGCTATGCTTAGTGTGTGACTCGTAGGTTTTTTTAAGATTAGGATTCACAAAATGGACCAGACCGGCCTATAGTATGAACTAATAACTCTAAGACTAATAACCAACTCATTGCTTCGCATTATCTGGATCCAAGAAATCAGTCAAGATATGATATATCAGTCATATCATTATAGCAACTGACAGCTTCTTTTGCTCATTATAGCAACTGACAGCTTCTTTTGCATAATCAAAGGAAAAACCAATCTGATTATGAGTATAAGTTGTGAAGCGAAATAACAAACAAATAGACAGATAAATGGAAGGATGAGAGAAAGAGAGAAAAAGAAAGAGTCATGATATATGATTTCTATATGTAAGGTCTATGAGGCATCTCATAAATAAAAAAAGGCAATGTAATAAGGCATCAATGCAAATTCATCCCTAATTAAATGAATATCTATTCATCGAACAAACAATGAAGCAAGAGCCTTGAGTCAATAAAGACTGAGAAGATTGATTCAAGAGAAAATGAAACAATTTGATTGGGGGCTCCATTGTTAAATTCAGACCTAACCATTAATCAAGAAGCGATGGGAACGACGGAACCCGTAAATGCAGAGGATTCTTTTTTATTTTTAAGAGAATCCTAATGATTCATGGGTGGGATGGCGGAATAAACCAGAGACTTATCTTTTTTTTATTCGAATTCTGAGAGGTCATGAGATAACCCGACAATTCAAATAGATATTGAAAGAGTAAATATTCGCCCGCGAAAATTTTATTGGATTACTCATGTTAATCCAATATGAAATGAATATGATTCAAAATGCAAAACAAAAAAAGCATTCCTTATAACAATAACAAGACATTAATTATCTATAAATGGAAATAAAATCCAGATTGAATTCTATATATTTAAATAAAATATACAAATTTATAATAGATTGAATGACATCTGATTTTAAAGAATCCCATGATTCAATTTATTATTTATTAAATATTATTAAATAATAAAAAATTTCCATTTTTTTTTTTTTATTAAAAGCTTTTTTGTTATTTTTTGCGAGGAGCTGGATGAAAAGAAATTCTCATGTCCAGTTCTGTAGTAGAGATGGAATTGAGAAAGAGACATCAACTATAACCCGAAAAGAACCAGATTTCGTAAACAACATAGAGGAAGACTCAAAGGAATATCTTGTAGCGGCAATTGTATTTGTTTCGGCCGATATGCTCTTCAAGCACTTGAACCTGCTTGGATTACATCTAGACAAATAGAAGCCGGCCGGCGCGCAATGACACGAAATATACGACGGGGTGGGAAAATATGGGTACGTATATTTCCAGACAAACCAGTTACAGTAAGACCTACGGAAACACGCATGGGTTCGGGCAAAGGATCTCCCGAATATTGGGTAGCTGTCGTTAAACCTGGTAAAATCCTTTATGAAATGGGTGGAGTGGCCGAAAATATAGCCAGAAAGGCTATTTTAATTGCAGCATCAAAAATGCCTATAAAAACTCAATTCATTATTTCAGGATAGAAATATAGAAAACCAAGAGAAAGAGGCCTTAGAAATTCAAAAACAATTGTAGATTTTCTTTTTTTGACAAACAATATTTCTTTTTTTCTTCGTCCTTTGTTGCATTGAAAGAAGAGATTCAAAAATGATTCAACCTCAGACCATTTTGAATGTAGCAGATAACAGCGGAGCCCAAAAATTGATGTGTATTCGAATCATAGGAGCCAGTAATCGCCGGTATGCTCATATTGGTGACGTTATTGTTGCTGTAATCAAGGAAGCAATACCCAATACACCTCTGGAAAGATCAGAAGTGATCAGGGCTGTAATTGTACGTACTTGTAAAGAACTCAAGCGTGACAACGGTATTATAATACGATATGATGACAATGCTGCAGTTGTAATTGATCAAGAAGGAAATCCAAAAGGAACTCGAATTTTTGGAGCAATCGCCCGGGAATTGAGACAGTTAAATTTCACTAAAATAGTTTCATTAGCTCCTGAAGTATTATAAGTATAAGATGATTACTTCAATAGAATAGAATTATTTATTTATTTAAACGAAATTCTTGAAATGATATAGATTTGTTGTGGATTATGTCTCAAGTAGATTATATTATGTCTTATGCATATACCTTTAATACTAATTAATCAAAAAACATGTTGATTATATCAAAATTCGGGAGAAAGAAGAATTTACGATGGGGAGGGACCCTATTGCTGAAATAATAACCTCTATACGAAATGCTGACATGAATAGAAAAGGAACGATTCGAATAGCATCAACTAACATCACCGAAACCATTGTTAAAATACTTTTACGAGAAGGTTTTATCGAGAACGTAAGAAAACATCAGGAAAACAATAAAGACTTTTTTGTTTTAACCCTACAACATAGAAGAAATAGGAAAGGACCATATCAAACTACTTTAAATTTAAAACGGATAAGCCGACCCGGTCTACGAATCTATTCTAACTATCAAAAAATTCCTAGAATATTAGGCGGGATAGGTATTGTAATTCTTTCTACTTCTCGAGGTATAATGACAGACCGAGACGCTCGACTAGAAGGAATCGGCGGAGAAATTTTGTGTTATATATGGTAATCAATCCATATTATATAGATATAATACCCGAAATGTATCCGAAACCTTCTTATTTGTGAAAAAAAAAAAGAAAAGGGCAAATTGTCTACTAAAATATTAGTATTACTCCTCCTGTGCTACATTAGTTGATACTTCGAAGTACCTGGAACTGGAATGAAAGAACAAAAAAAATTCAGTAATTAAACCTTCATGAATTTTTTCTCAATGATATGGTCGGGATTCCTTTGGATAATGAATATATGATTGTAGATTATGCTTTAAAAACGACCAAAAGAAGTTTTTTATACGTATACATACTATCAGTAGATAGGGTAAAAAATTAAATTTCAATTGATTTATTTATTTAAAGTAAATCATTATGATTCAATCCCCCCGGGACATATAATTGTTAAAACCCCTAAAAAAATTAAGGGGGTTTTTCAATTTCAAGATTCCTTTCAGGGGGCTTATTTGAGGGTTCGAAAATTTCAAGAAACTTATTTTCTTCCAATGAATTCGGGATTAAGGAATAACAGCTATGAAAATAAGGGCTTCTGTTCGTAAAATTTGTGAAAAATGTCGGCTAATCCGCAGGAGGGGACGAATTATTGTAATTTGTTCCAACCCGAGACATAAACAAAGACAAGGATAATTCTTCTAGTAAAAAAAAAAAAAGAGACTGCTAAAGCAATCTTCAATTTTAAAGAAAACGATAAACAAATAAAATATAGAAGATCTATTTTGACATGAAATGGATATATCCATATATCTCTGACTTTTTTTTTATAAAATGATAAAATATGGCAAAACCTATACCAAAAGTCGGTTCACGCAGGAATGTGCGCATTGGTTCACGTAAGGGTGCACGTAGAATACCAAAGGGAGTTATTCATGTTCAAGCAAGTTTCAATAACACCATTATTACTGTTACAGATGTAAGGGGTCGGGTGATTTCTTGGTCCTCTGCCGGTACTTGTGGATTCAGGGGTACAAGAAGAGGGACGCCTTTTGCTGCTCAAATCGCAGCAGGAAATGCTATTCGAGCAGTAGTGGATCAAGGTATGCAACGAGCAGAAGTTATGATCAAAGGTCCGGGTCTCGGAAGAGATGCAGCATTACGAGCTATTCGTAGAAGTGATTTAGTATTAAATTTTGTACGGGATGTAACTCCTATGCCACATAATGGCTGTAGACCTCCTAAAAAAAGACGTGTGTAGGAATCAAAATAAAGACTAAAGAGATTTCAAGAGAAATAAATGATTTAATGAGTTGATCAAAGACAAAAAAATATTACTATGGTTCGAGAGAAAGTAAAAGTATCTACTCGGACACTACAGTGGAAGTGTGTTGAATCAAGAATAGATAGTAAACGTCTTTATTATGGACGCTTTATTCTATCTCCACTTATGAAAGGCCAGGCCGACACAATAGGTATTGCGATGCGAAGGTCTTTGCTTGGAGAAATAGAAGGAACATGTATTACACGCGCAAAATCTGAGAAAGTACCACATGAATTTTCTAGCATAGCGGGTATTCAAGAATCGGTACATGAAATTTTAATGAATTTGAAAGAAATTGTATTGAGAAGTAATTTGTATGGAACTCGCAAGGCATTTATTTGTGTCAAAGGTCCCGGATATGTAACTTCTCAAGACATCATCTTACCGCCCTCTGTGGAAATAATTGATAATACACAGCATATAGCTAGCCTAACAGAACCCATTGATTTGTGTATTGGATTACAAATTGAAAGGAATAGAGGATACGGTATAAAAACGCCAAAGAACTTTCACGACAAAAGTTATCCTATAGATAATGTTGTATTCATGCCGGTTCGAAATGTAAATCATAGTATTCATTCTTATGGGAATGGTAATAAAAAACAAGAAATACTTTTTCTCGAAATATGGACAAATGGAAGTTTAACTCCTAAAGAAGCACTTCACGAAGCTTCCCGGAATTTGATTGACTTATTTATTCCTTTTCTACATGCGGAAGAGGAAAAGTCACATTTAGAGAACATTCAACACAAGGTTACTTTACCTTTTTTTCCTTTTTATGATAACTTAACTAAACTAAGAAAAAAGAAAAAAGAAATAGCATTGAAATTTTTTTTTATTGACCAATCAGAGTTGCCTCCCAGAATCTTTAATTGTCTTAAAACGTCCAATATACATACATTCTTCGACCTTTTGAATAAGAGCCAGGAAGACCTTATGAAAATTGAAAATTTTCACAGAGAAGATGTAAAACAGATATTGGACATTATAGAAAAGAAGTAAAAAAGCATTTCGAAATTTATTTACAAAAAAAAAATAGGTTTTCATTCAATCTTCAGTACAAGCCGAATCCATATAGTCGGGCCAGAATTGAATAAATGATGTATCTAGGGAATAGTCACTTCAAAGTGAAAGTGAATTCTCCCTAGATACACACACCGTGTTATTTTACTTACAATTGACTCAATTTAATAAGCGAATCCATTTAAAATTAAAAAAGACCTAAAGTTAGGGATTTATCAATTGGCAATGTTGCTCCAATGCCCAACCACAGGGCTACCGCAGTACCGATCAAAAAGACGGTTGTTGCTACCGGACGACGAAATGGATTTTGGAATTTATTAATATTTTCCAAAAAGGGTACTGTTAATAATCCCGCAGGTACTGAAACCATTAAAAGAACACCCAATAACTTGTTAGGTACTGTACGAAGTATTTGAAATACGGGAAAGAAATACCATTCGGGTAGTATTTCCAAAGGAGTTGCAAATGGATCCGCGGGTTCACCAATCATTGAAGGTTCTAGAACGGCTAAGCCTACGTTACAGGCAATAGTACCGAGAATTACTACAGGAAAAATATATAAAAGATCATTTGGCCATGCGGGTTCTCCATAATAATTATGACCCATACCTTTAGCTAATTTAGCCCTTAATACAGGATCGTTTAAATCAGGTTTTTTTGTTATTGGGATAGGTGAATTCTTCTAAATCCATCCCCCGACAGAGCCGGACATGATAATTTTTCATCATCCGGCTCAAGCAAGAACCAATCAAATCAAATGGACACAAATGGATACATAATAAACTAAATCTATATCTTATCCATACATATATAAATGATTCTATATTCCATATAATTATAGAATAGTTAAGAAAAAAGTTATCTGATTCCAGTTTCAAAATTTGAAACTATAGAGTCCAAGAAATTCAATTATTACAGGTAAAAAGATGCTCAATACCCAAGTAGGCTTGGCTTACAAAGTTGATTATGATCAAGTGCTTTCTGGGTTGTCTCACACCTTGCCTGTGATTCGCTCTTCTCCCCCAAAAAGATCAAGATTTTTCACATACAAAAGATTTACTTGTTACTAAAATAGTCTAGCCTTTCCTCTTCTTTAGATCCCTTGTTTCACTCCGATAGTATATATAATAAATCGGGTCGATGCAGAGGAAATGAATGCATTTCCATACTATGTAAGAAATAAAAAAAAGTAAAAAAAAAAGCTAAAACATATGAATTTTGATTGGGCCAAATCCCTTATTCTACTGGATCTTACGGAGCCCGTTCATGCAAGATATCGGTCGGGTCTGATCATAGAAAAGATTCTCTTCAAGTGAACCAGCCTATCCTTTGTATGGTATGGAACTTACACGGCGGTTGGAACAAAGATACATTTGGTTGTGAATTCTAATGTAGCAGAGAAAGAAATATTTCTGCACGGCTCCAATCAATAGTTCAAGTCACACACTCCCATAATCCACTTTCTTTTCGGAGAATTCCCCTCAACTATTCATGTCAAATAAATAATAGAATCTTGTAGAGTTGAAAGGAAATATCCAAACACATGTCTTATTTTTTTTGAATAATCCATATTTGTAGCAATGAAATACTATATATTCCTCCTCCAACTAATAAGATAAATAATAAATTCAAAATATCTACGATCTGGTCTATATTCTTTATAAAGGACCAGAAATGCCTTGCTTACGTATCATTAAGAAATGGATTAACATAAATACGGCAGTAAGAAGAGGTAATACAAAAGTGTGTAAACTATAAAAACGGGTCAAAGTGGATTGTCCTACACTAGCACTTCCACGTAATAACTCTACCAAAGGCGATCCTATTACTGGAATAGCGTCCGGTACGCCTGTTACAATTTTAACTGCCCAATAGCCAATTTGGTCCCGAGGTAGAGAATAACCTGTTACACCAAAAGATGCGGTCAATACAGCCAGAACCACGCCCGTAATCCAAGTTAATTCCCGAGGTTTTTTAAAACCACCAGTGAGATAAACACGAAATACGTGCAGGATCATCATTAAGACCATCATACTTGCCGACCATCGATGAACCGATCGGATTAACCAACCAAAGTTAGCTTCAGTCATTATGTATTGAACAGAAGCAAAGGCCTCAGTTACAGTTGGACGATAGTAAAAAGTCATAGCAAACCCTGTAGCTACTTGTACTAAAAAACAAGTAAGCGTAATTCCTCCTAGACAATAAAATATGTTAACATGAGGAGGAACATATTTACTAGTTATATCATCTGCAATCGCCTGAATCTCGAGGCGTTCTTCGAACCAATCATAGACTTTATTGAGATAGGTAAACCAAGAATGAGGACTCCCCCTCTTAGAACCGTATATGAGAATTTCATCTCGTACGGCTCAAACAAAAACACCCCACTACTGGCTGACGGAAAGGAAGACAGAATAGAAAGGTTGAAACTTCTTCACCCTTTCATTCAATCTTATTTATCTAAAGAAAAGATACAAACGAGTCAAAATAATGAAAGCCCTTCTTTGTAATTAGAATGCCAAAAACTCAAGTCGGCACATTCGTCTTTATGTTGATCATTACAGGCCTCTTGAATCTTCTATTTACCTAATTTCTTTTTCTTTGCTTTGATTTATTATTGGAATATAGCTTTTTTTCTTGTTTTCTTTATTATTGATAGGCATTATCTTGTTAAGACCCTATGAATCAATTGAAACCCCAGATTCATACTAGAACCACGATAATTCAATAAAAAAACCTTGAAACTAAGCACAAAGATTCCCTGAGTAAGAACCATTGAATCATCAACTTATTTAATGATTAGATAGAACAATAGAAAGAAAGCTTTGTCCTTTGATCAAAATAAACATAAAGAAATGAGAATTTGAAAGAATAAAAAAATCTTTCTATTTAGAATTCATTTTCTTTGAAATTTTTTTTTTAGTCCGGCTGCGAGGTTTGTTTTGAATAGTAAATATGAATCGTAGTTCGAACACTTCGTGATCTATTTCATATATTCCGTGCTCCAGATACTAAAATGAATATTCGACGGGCTAAAACGCTCTCTATCAAGACGACAGATCCCTTTTTCTGTACTATCAATAGGATCAATTATAACAAGTCGCACACTCATATTCCGGAAATACAGAAAAAAAAAAGAAATTTTGCGGTCGAACTGCCAAAAAACATGGGCTAAAATACGAGACCTATTCGCTTTTTTTTGATTGAAAAACTCGGGCTTCGCGGTTCTTGTGAATCTAATTCATCGCAATTCCATCCAGTAAAACGGAAGAATTATAAATCTCCAAAATAATAGATAAGAATACTGCAAATAGAGCCATTGCAATACCCATCAAAGGAGTCGTTCCCCATCCAGGGGCCACTTTACCATATTCCGAATTCAATGGTTTCAAAAAAGACCCTATAGTAGTTGGCTTTGGCCTTCGATTAAATCTAGAACTACCCTCAACAGTTTGTGTAGCCATAATAAATCTTATTTTGTATTCAATGAGATCTGTTGACTTTGTATACCATTCCGTTGTAAATAAACGATCTTATCATAGATCCATTGTGGTCTTGAAATTATAAAATAATGGAACCAGCAACCTTAGTCGCCATTTCTATATCTGGTTTACTTGTAAGTTTTACTGGGTACGCCTTATATACTGCCTTTGGGCAACCCTCTCAACAACTAAGAGATCCATTCGAGGAACACGGGGACTAGTTGAAGTAATGAGCCTCAAAATATTCTATTTTGAGGCTCATTACTTTAACTGAGGGAATGAAAAATCATTTCATTTTTTAGTTGGGACTTTAGGAGGTTCTCGAAAAAAGATAGCGAAAAAAATGATCCCTAGAGTCGATACTAAAAGAAATGTATAAACCAATGCTTCCATAAATTCGATTGTGGTTTACAATTATAGCTTCCATGCCTGTTTATTTTAGATCATCTCCTGAAGAAAGAGCGGGGATAAAAAGGTATTGATTGAAATCAAGATTTTTCCAGCAACCTAAGCCTATGTCAAATCACAAACAGAAAATAAAAAATCGAAGCAAAAATGACAAAGCAATCTTGAATCAAACTACTTGTCTTCTTGTAGTTGGATCTCCAAGTTTTTGGAATGCTCCAAATTCTACTTGAGCATCCAAATCCGGATCAATACCAGCAAAAACATCTCTGAACAAGGTTCTAGCACCATGCCAAATGTGCCCGAAAAAGAAGAGCAGAGCAAACGAGACATGTCCAAAAGTAAACCAACCTCTTGGACTGCTACGAAAAACACCATCAGATTTCAAAGTAGCACGATCTAATTCAAAAATTTCACCCAATTGAGCACGTCTAGCATATTTTTTCACAGTAGCAGGATCGCTATAACTTACACCATTAAGTTCGCCACCATAGAACTCAACAGTTACACCTACTTGTTCAACACTATACTTTGATTCTGCCCTTCTAAAAGGGACATCGGCTCTAACAATTCCATCTCCGTCTACCAAAACAACCGGAAATGTTTCAAAAAAAGTAGGCATACGACGAACAAAAAGTTCACGCCCTTCTTTATCTCTAAAGATAGGGTGTCCTAACCACCCAACGGCTATTCCATCCCCGTTGTCCATTGAACCCGCCCTGAATAATCCCCCTTTCGCCGGATTATTGCCAATGTAATCATAAAAAGCCAACTTTTCGGGAATTTTAGACCAAGCTTCGGATAAAGTTTGATTTTCCGCTAGCCCAGCACTAACCCTTCGATATATTTCTTGCTGGAAGTATCCCTGATCCCATTGATAACGAGTAGGACCAAATAATTCGATGGGAGTCGTTGATGAACCATACCACATAGTTCCAGCAACAACAAAAGCCGCAAAAAAGACAGCAGCGATACTACTGGAAAGGACGGTTTCAATATTTCCCATACGTAATCCTTTGTATAAACGTTGGGGCGGGCGAACACTAAGATGGAATAAGCCCGCTAATATGCCCAATGTCCCCGCTGCAATATGATGAGAGGCTATTCCTCCCGGAACAAAAGGATCAAAACCTTCCACACCCCATGCTGGATTTATAGGTTGTACCTTTCCAGTTAGCCCATAAGGATCGGACACCCATATTCCAGGACCATATAATCCTGTTACATGAAATGCGCCAAAACCAAAGCAAGCCACTCCTGAGAGAAATAAATGAATTCCAAAGATCTTGGGCAAATCCAAAGAAGGTTTTCCTGTGCGCTCATCACTAAAAATTTCTAGATCCCAATACACCCAATGCCAGATAGCTGCCAAGAAGCACAAGCCAGAAAACACAATATGTGCTCCGGCTACACCTTCGTAACTCCAAATACCCGGATTGGTTATAGTCCCCCCTGTAATACTCCAACCGCCCCATGAATTGGTTATTCCTAAACGAGTCATGAAGGGGATAACAAACATACCCTGTCTCCACATTGGATCAAGAACGGGGTCAGAAGGATCAAAAACTGCTAATTCATATAGAGCCATCGAACCAGCCCAACCAGCAACCAGGGCTGTGTGCATTATATGAACAGAAAGCAAACGGCCAGGATCATTCAATACGACGGTATGAACACGATACCAAGGCAAACCCATGGAAATACCCCTTTATCAACGAAAAATAGACACTCTGTAACTTTATTGCATTGGAATAGGCTACGTACCTCCCCCCTCGGTGGACTGTTTCGGAAAAAAGATTACGCTTTGTTCCATTAATTTACTAATAATGTAATGGAAGAGTCTGGTTCAGAAGAAGAAAAAGAGAAGCAGATCTATTCTATATCCGATAAGTAGCAATACGCAATGGGGGTTAATCTCATTTTCTATGAGCGACTGTGCCCATATTTGTTCATCATTCAAAGGGCACATTCGTAAGAATTTTTTTTCATGCATTCTGTTTTCTTTTTTTTTTTTTATGACCTTGACTATTATTGAATCTATGTATAAAATAAAAATAGGATTAAAATAAAAAATAGGATAAACAAAAGACCAGTGGTATTAAGACAATAAATCCATTGTTACGCTTCCAGATCAAAGTGAAATTGAGTATTTAATTCTTTTTTCTTTTAGTTTATGCCGCTTGGTATGCCAAAAGTACCTTTCAGAATGCCTGAAGACGAAGATGCATCTTGGGTTGATTTATACAACGGACTTTATCAACAAAGAAATCTTTTTTTATTCCAAGATGTTGGGAGCGAGATCTCGAATCAACTTGTTTCGCTTATGTTGTATCTTGGTGGGGAGTTTGATACCAGAGATATCTTTTTGTTTATAAACTCTTCTGGTGGATCTGTAGTTCCCGGACTAGTTCTTTACGATACTATGCAATGCTTAAATGTGTCTACAACGTGCGTGTCATTGGCCGCTTCAGTGGCATCCTTTATCTTAGTCGGAGGAAAACGTTCCAAACGTACGGCATTCCCTCACGCTAGGGTAATGATGCATCAACCCGCTTCCGCTTATTGTGACGAAAAAACGGGACAATATACCATGGAAACTGACGAACTAATACGCATTCGCAACAGCATCATAACGGCTTATGTAGACCAAACGGGCCAGAGCATGTTTGCTATATGGCGCAACCTGGAAAGAGATAGTTTTATGTCAGCAACAGAAGCCAAAGATCATGGAATTGTTGATAATATCGGATAATGTCATTGTCAGAATAGCATCGATTTAACGCAAATCCACAATTGAAAGTTGAGTGATTTAACCCCCTTCCTTATCTTATTCCTTCTTTCTTAACTTTTCTTAACCACTTAAGTTAAGAAAAGTTAACCTTAAGGTAAGGGGTTAATATTCTATTTCTATATAATATTCAACATCAAAAGAAAGAATTCAGAATTTCATCCGGTTAGGATCGATCTAAACCAGCCCATTATGTATATGGTTTAGCATGCCAACTATTAAACAACTTATTAGAAAGGCAAGACAGCCAATCAGAAATGCCACAAAATCCCCTGCTCTTGGGGGATGTCCTCAACGTCGAGGAACATGTACTAGGGTGTATGTGCGACTCGTTCCGATCATGAGCTGAAACAAAAGTAAACCCTTTCTTTTTCAGTATCAATGATCAGTACCAGTAAATAGGGTTCTTTTCTTCACTATCTAAAAACTAAAAAAGATAGATTTAACATATCTTACTGCGTATCAAATTTATGGTTTCCATTGGTGCAAATCCAATCACTTCCATTTGTAATTTAAGATGAAAAAAAAGTATCCATTGGTAGCAAATGCTTATCCATTAAGCGGTTAAAATCCTATTTGAAAAGGGAAAAATTTATGCTTCCAAGAACGGACTAAGAGGGTCAGCTACCCAACAGATTTTCATAATTGAATACCGTTACTGTATAAGATAGGTCTCTGATTGTGAAAGATCTATTATTGGACATGGGGAGTAGAGCCAAAAAGTGTGAATTGTACAAGTTACCCATAGCATTCGTTGATTAAATGAAGTAAGGAGCTCCGGTGTATAGAGAGGACCTCACCGTTTAAGAAGTAACCATAGAGACGATGGAACCCACTAGTTAGCCATTTCTATTTACTACTCTTTTAGTGATTATGCTTTTTTTATACCTAACCTAATATTTAAGTTCTTATTTCTAGGCAAAAGAAAATGCTTAAAAAAGGCAAAAACTCGTGGTCGGGACGGTTATAGTAGCAAAAGCCATTGGAATTATTTTTTTATACATTGGAAGAACCCGTTTTGTTATTAATAGACTAGTAAAGGGAAAAAGAATAACTGAAAGAAAGAATGAGTTATTCATCAAAGTTTCTTTTCTTCAATGACCAGAATTAAACGAGGATATATAGCTCGGAGACGTCGAACAAAAATGCGTTTCTTTGTATCAGGTTTTCGAGGGGCTCATTCAAAAGTGACTCAAACTATTATTCAACAAAGAATAAGAGCTTTGTTTTCGGCGCATCGGGATAGAGGTAGGAAAAAAAGAGATTTTCGTCGTTTGTGGATCACTCGAATAAATGCAGCAATTCGCGCGGAGTCGGTATCCTATAGGTACAGTACACTAACACACAACCTGTACCGTAAGCAGTTGCTTCTTAATCGTAAAATACTTGCACAAATAGCTATATTAAATAGGAATTGTCTTTATATGATTTCTAAAGCGATTTATTAAGAAAAATATTAAAAAAAAAAAAAAAAATAAGTGAATCGGAAGGAATCCACCGGAATACTTTAAAATGGAGTTTCCTCGAGAATAAACTCGGAGAGGGTGGAATATAAATTAGTACGAAAAAAAAAAATGATGATGATGATAAGGCCATCAAAACAAAAAGAGCAAAAAAAAGACGCTCAAAAAAAAAGATTTTCCTTTCCCGACTCGATTATTTTATTTTTATTATTCTTACAACACTACAAGTGAATTTCAGTTTGTTTGATTATCGGGTTTTTCGAATAAAACATCAACCTACGCTTGAGTTCGGATTTGAATTTTGATTCAATTGAAAATTGAAGGATAAGCCCATTTTATTTTATTTAGTTCTAAGACCTCTAGTTCTAGTGACCGATTCCCCTCTTTCAAATTGTTTCTGATTATTAAGAAAGGGTAACAAAGATAAAATACGAGCTCGTTTTATAGCAATAGTAATTAATCGTTGTTGTTTTAAAGTCAATCTATTTACTCGCCTAGATAATATTTTTCCTTGTTCACTAATAAATCGACTAATTAAACTCATGTTTCTATAATCAATTCGATCCCCCGATTGGATCGGGGGCAAACGCCTACGAAAAGATCGCTTGGATTTATCCATAATTTGTTTATTCCTTATCTCTAAAAAAAAATAAAAATCCTATCCTTATCCATATTTCTAATTCTTAATTTTAAAAATCTTATTTAGTCCTATAAATCTTATTTAGTCCTATTTAGATCGGACCAAATTATGGAATTTATAAGATTTTCTTTGTTTATTTATTATTCTCGATTTATTCTAGATTTATGTATATGTAATAAATAATTATATAGAAATAATTTAATAAAAAAAAAGAATAATATATTCTATGCACTAATAGTGACATTACATATAACTAATTCTATACCTAAAGTAAGTCAGATTTTTATATTCCTTGGTAGAGGGGTAACATATGACATACAGGCACTCGATTTGATCTATTTCTTTATCTCCCCGTGAGTTGTATGTTTGTAACAATAGGGACAGAATTTCCTCAATTGCAATTGACTGGGCGTATTGTGTCGATTTTTTTGAGTAATATATCGGGAAATGCCCGTTGATTCTTTATTAATACCGTTTCGCACACAATTGGTGCATTCCAAAATAATCGTTACTCGGACATCTTGACTCTTAGCCATAAACCCCCCTTTGGTTTTAATCCACCCCACCCTAGCCTGTTGATTTTATGGTCAAAAACAAATAAGAAAAAAATAAAAGTTGCTAACTAAAAATCAAATTAGGAATGATTTCGTTGTAATCAATTGAAATCAATATAAAAAAAAATATATCTTTATAGTAAATAATAAGTAATACAATGATTTCTAACTTTTTTTAGATTTAGAATCACAATTTAGAATAGAATCACAGTGGAGTATTTCATCGAAGCCTTTTGTAGAATATTTTATAGATGTTGCCTTAGCCGCATTTCAATTTTCCCTCGACTAGTAATTTAATTGGAGCCTGAACCCCGAATTTCGGTGCGGTTGAATCTACTATTTCTAAAAAACGAAAAAGGGGGATCAGATATTTGATTGTATCTCTAAACTCCTTCACCCCGTCCCACGCCAATAAATAACTAGAATGAAAAAAAAGGAAATGTTAACGCATCCGGGAATAAACGATTGATCTCTATCAATAAACCTGCTAAAGAACCAAACCATAGAGTACTTAGTACTGGTGCTACGGAAAGATATGTTTTTAGATCTCGCATTTAAAACCCCCTTTTATTGTATTACAATATGGTACTAGATATATAATCAGATGAATATGTAGTTAAGGACCACTTCTATTTATCTATTTGGATGGGAAATCCCTAATTCAATTGAAAATGGACAATGATTTGATAGATAAGATTTTCCTTTTCTTAAAACAGAAAAATATGTAACTTTCCACCCAAGAATTTCCACAAAAAAGATTAATAAATTAATTAATTTATTTTTTATTATAGGGTCCTTATATGATATGAGATAAAAAAGGGGAAGTAGCAAGAAAAATTGATATTCTATATCAATAGAGGAATTCAAAATATCAATAGAGGAATTCAAAATGTGGAAAACAAGACAGGGATTCTCTATAATGACACTGTAGACCAATTGAAAGGGATGTAGCGCAGCTTGGTAGCGCGTTTGTTTTGGGTACAAAATGTCACGGGTTCAAATCCTGTCATCCCTACCTATTACTTCTCCTTTGCGCAGTAACGAAGGAGCAATTTTAGATCGATTAAAATTGAGCATACAGAATCTTTAATACTATTATTCTATATCATATATAATAGTATAGGTGTGCAAGATATCCTTTATATATAAAGAATCCTCCCCTTTCTATTACAGCCTTATCTTATTGTGATAAGAAAGCGCTCTTAGTTCAGTTCGGTAGAACGTGGGTCTCCAAAACCCAATGTCGTAGGTTCAAATCCTACAGAGCGTGATTCTGCTCTTGTTAGGTAAAAAATGAATGACACCGAACTCAAATTGAAATAAAAAAATTCAATAGCAATCTGACTTGACCTCCCCTAGATTCAATTTTTTGAATTACTGAATTACTAAAGAGGGGGATGAGTCAAAAAAAAGAAAGAGATATTAATTAATCAAAGGTCCAACTGATCGCCACGTCTGTATTGTAAATATGCAGTCACGAATAATCCAGCCAAAGTAATGGGAATTAAACCTAAGACGATTCCAAATAGAAAAACTTCAATCATTTTGAATTTTTTTTTTTTGAAAGGGAAAAATAGAGGTAATATCTATCCATAAATGTGAATCCATATTGCCCATGAATCTCAATGACGGATAATTAGAATTGGTAGTTAGCACAGTAAAGAACTATAGAATCTATGCAATAGTAAATAAGAATCTGTTTTTATAAATTGTTCGTTCATTCAAATTCAATAAATTTTCAAATAAGTCGTATCTTACTCAGACCAATAAATAAAGCTGAGGTTATAGTTAAAGCCACTAGTAAAAAACCGAAATAACTAGTTATCGTAGGCATGAGGGGGCTAAATGAAATATGTTCTTTTTATACATATGTTTAGAAAGCACTTTCCTAAATTTACATTTTTGAAAGAGACGAGATCACTCAAAAAAGCAAATCCATTTTTCCAACTAGATTGGCTTTAAAACTCTTAACTTACTTAACTTAATTAGTCATTTCAATTATCTTTTCCTTTATTTTATAGGTTTTTTTGTCTTTTTTTGTTTTATATTCTATAAAAGCATAAAACCTCATCTTTCAAGTTAGGTCAAGAAAAATCCTTTGTTTAGATCTAATACAACAATAGAACAATCCCCACATCCAAAATATTTGATTATTAGAATTTTTTTATTCGTTGTTCTTTTTTTATCTCTTTTTATTTTAATACTATCTACTATGCTTCTCTTACTTGGCATTAGACGAATACCCTATTTTTAAAAAAGAAAAAAGGGGGATTACAAAAAAACCAAAACCTCTTATGCAACTACGCAAAAAATAGAATTTTTCTATTTTTTATTTCGCACATAATTAACTTTTTTAAATATGAAAATTTCCTTTACGAATTATTAGAAATTAGAAACCAACCTCTTTGATTCGCCGTTTACCCAATCTTGAGTTTCTAACCCGAGGCCAATAAATAAGAGAAGAAAGCCCCTTTTCGATACAGGAATTTGAGGAATTTTCTATTGCACGACACATGGTTGTTATACATCGACAAACAAGAAGAAGAAAGAAAGAATCTACCACTTCATGTCAAAACTAATTGAAATTGCGTTGCTGTGTTAGAAGAAGGATAGCTATACTGATTCGGTATACTCTAAAAACGCCTTTGGTACAATATTGACGATCTCACAAAGATGGAATTTCAGTGAATTTGCATTTACCGATTTCCTCTTTTGCGGAATCGATTCCCTACAAGAATATGAATATGTGGAGCTCAGCATGTCTGGAAGCACGGGAGAACGTTCT